TCCTTCCCTTGTATTCTCTTCGTTTGTATGTCTAGTACTAAGAATAGGATACAAGTAATGAATTCCAGGCATCCCGCAAAACGAAAAAAAAAAAAGTATAAACAAAGCAACAAAAAGGGTTTGGAGATTTTTTGTTGATCCATATATATATGGATCAACAAAAATTTAGCACCTTTTACCAACTTGATGTTAAGAAATCCCCACACCTAGAAATTCATTTCGTACAATTGAACCTTTTCAAACTGTTTCTTTTTAAGAACCAAAAAAACTTGTGCCAAAATAACAAATGCAAAGAAGAATAAAAGACCTTGGACCCGTAATGGGTCTTGAAGCACTACTTCTGCATCTCCCTGACCAAAGCCTCCCACATTGGGATTGCTTGTTAATGGTTGATCAAGCTTGATGGATTCACCCTCTGAAACAAGAAGTTCTGGTCCTGGAGGTACAATATCAACTACTTGATGTCCATCCGATGGGTCAACAACGGTTATTTCATATCCACCCTTTTCTTTACGTACTATTCTACTTACTATACCTGCTGATGTAGCATTATAGACTGTATTGTTACTTTTGCTACCATCAGGATAAATCTGACCCCTTCCTCTGTTCCCACCTACATATATGGGATATTTTAAGAAGTGAACATCTTTCTTCGTAGCAGGGTCGGGGGAAAGAATGGGAAAGATGATTTCACTATATTTCTGACCAGGAACAGGACCTATCACAATAATATTTCTTTTATTAGGACGATAACTCTGAAAAGACAAATTTCCAATCTTTTCTTTCAATTCGGGAGAAATACGATCAGGGGGGGCTAATTCGAATCCGTCGGGTAAAATGAGAACAGCCCCCACATTCAAACCCCCCTTTTTACCATTAGCAAGAACTTGTTTCAGTTGCTTATCATAAGGAATTCGGACAACTGCTTCAAATACAGTATCAGGGAGCACAGCTTGCGGAACTTCAATATCCACGGGTTTATTAGCTAAATGACAATTGGCACATACAATTCGTCCCGTTGCTTCTCGCGGGTTTTCATAACCCTGCTGCGCAAAAACGGGATATGCATTTGAAATGGATGACCGAGTTATTATATATATCATGATCGATACAGAAATGGATCGAGTCATCCCTTCCTTTACCCAAGAAAAAGCATTTTTATTTTGCATGTCCAATCATTAATTTCGGAGTTTTTACAATAAATTAGATAGGTAACTATACTAGTTACCTATACACGAGTCTGGCATTGTACTAGAATAATTGTACTGGAATATACGATGAATACCTTGAACAGATGAAAGTATAAGGAATTAATTAAAATTTTTAATTAAATGCTTAATTGAATTAAATGCTTAATTTCTATTTATTTATAAAGGAAGAAGGATTCTCATTTTATTGATATGATGAGATCAAATGAGTTCTTTATTCATTCATTGAATGATAAATTACTACAAGCGAAGGAGATACACGATTTAAATAATGAAAAATCCAATATTTAACAATTGCATCTAGAATAACTGGAAAAATGGAAACAAGACCAGATATAATCTGATTGTTATGATCCAATCCAAAATCGTTGTAAACCAAACCTATCATTAGTTCCCAACCACGGGTCGAGTGAAATCCGACCCATAAATCAGTAACTAAAAGAATCGAAAAAGCTTTTATTGTGTCACTTAAGTTATAGAGGAATTCCTGAACCCAAGAATTCAGAATAACGAGTTCTTCATTACTCAGAATAAAATAACCACTTAGAATAGTGAAACATATTATATTTGTCGAGAAATGTAAAATGATATGGAGATCATATTCATTGCATGCTTTGACCAATTGTATTGTTTCCTTGTGTATTCCTATATGAAGTTTTTGTATATGTGTTTCCGGGTACTCCTTTATCATTTCATCCAATAGGAATAGTTCTTCTAATTCTATGAATCTTTTTAGAACGTTTTTCTCTTGAATATGATTTAAAAAAGTTTCGGATTGTTTGCTATTCCACCAATAAGTAACCCAAGGTTCCAGACATTTATTAAAAGAGAAAGAGACCCACCAGGGCAAAAATACCATAGATACGAGATAAGGAAGGGAGGCCAATGCTTTCTTTTTTTTTTTCATTTTCATTTTTAATGAACTCATTCGTCGACTCTATCTGATATTTCTCTGAAGCACGAGTTGTATAACAAAGTAGTGACCTCTGGATCTATTCCTTTCCTTTTTATTTGTAATATATTTCAGATATCTCAATTGGGCAAATTCAAACCAATTTCATTTTCATTTGTTTCTTTCTATGAATACTCCAAAACCCACTTTAAGTAACGAATCAAGTTTCGAGACCAAAAAACTTACATTAATTCTTTTCGAAACGAAATCTTTTATTGTCTAATCAGAAAAAGAGTATCAATTAAAAATCATAGGTCTAAAAAGATGAATTATGTATTACGAAATACATGTTCGGATAGGTTTGATTAATTTATAGATATAAATTAATTATTAGATTAGTTAGTTAGATTAGACTTCTAGTCTAAAAAAATCAGGAAACTTGCCTTTTATTAAAAAGGGGAATTAGCAAGTTCTTTTCCCCACCTCGAGAGGATATTTATTCTTTACTTTAGTTCGAGTTCATTTTAAAGTACCTCAATTGGTATGCGCAAAAAATAGGCTAATTCAGCAGCTTTTTGTTCAATTTCTCGTGGAGTCAAATTATCATCAGTACGAGTCAAGGGAATGGCTCCTTGGCCCCTGATTTCCATATAAAGGACACGACGAGTATAAAGACCCTCTTTAACCTCTATTCTGATTGATTGGATATCTCTCATAAGGAACCGAAGGAAGATGCGACGATTTATTCCAGGAAATCCCCAACGAAAAATACACACTCTTCCCTCTTTTCTATCGAATCGGTCATAACCGCTACCTACATTCCACGAAATAGTGCACCACAAATAGGAGCTAATGAACAGACCCGCGATCCCATAGAAAGACATCACAACCCCTTGCGGAAAAAAAACGATTTGCTGAGATGGAAATACAGAGATCAAATTCCTACCAAGATAACTGGAAGTTCCAACCACTAAGAATCCTAGTGAACCTAAAAAAAGGATACAGGCCCAGCAAAAATTACTCGTTTTTCGAGATTCCGTTATAAGTTCTATCCATATATGTTCTGATCGCCAATTCATACTATACTGCATTCAGTTGCATTCGATTGGAATTGAGCGAATAACCCAAATAAATTTGACTTTACCTTTCTTGACCCCGAATTCACTTTCATCAACTAGCACTATTGTTATGTGAAACATCAGGAGTAATTAGTTAGATACATTGATTTTCTATTTTTCGCTAATTCATTTTGAACCAGCTATATCCACATATACATGCATTTATACAGATATTATATATCCGCATAAAAGTTCTTTCACTTGTGTGTTTGGCAAAAGCCACATATCATACCATATTACACGAACTAAATATCTGTATTATCATACAGTGTTGAAATCACTTGATAAGATTCATTACCATTGGGTCTAGACAATCTTATTTTTTTGGACATAAAGAAATAAAGAAACCATTGCAATTGCCGGAAATACTAGGCCCACTAAAGGTACAAAAATGGAGGGTAAGTTGAAATCTGTCATAGAATAGATGCCTCGATTTACTATTTCTATCTATTAATATTTCTATCTAATAAAAAGATATCCTCTTATGCTTATTTATGATATATCTATCATAAGTAATATCAAGTTATTATTATATTGTAAATAATATTATCTATAAGTGATAAATAATATCAACTATAATTCTATTAGCTATATGATTAGATAGAAACTATACTATAATATTTAAATATATATATATATATTTAAATAATAAGTAATATAATAATAATAATATAATAAGTAATATAATAATAAATAATATAAGTTAAGTTCAAATAATAATTAATATTAATATATTTAAATATGAAAAATATTAAATAATTATATAAATAATTATAAATAAAAATGAAATTAAAAAAAAAAAAACACACACACAAAATATAATTATCCGAAACTTCTGTCTATCTACAAGGAGAACTTATGTCAACAAGACTTATGTCAACAAGGAAAACAATATATATATATATTGTTTCTTTTAATTACGATTACGATGAATTAAATATTTTTTTTTTGTTCGCTACAAATAAAATAAACGAATCTAGTGCTATACTTTAATTTTTGGAACTCTGATTCAAGGGAAAGAAACCGTGGAGTTGAAATAACTCACTCAGAACACCTTTTAAAAGATTACGTGGTACTATTAGGTCGAATAAACCTTTTTCGAATAAATACTCAGATGTTTGTGAACCCTCGGGTACTGTCGTATTCAATGTTTGTTCAATTACTCTTTTACCCGCAAATGCAATGGTTGCATTAGGTTCAGCAATAATGATATCTCCTAACATAGCAAAACTGGCTGTTACTCCACCGGTTGTAGGATCTGTAAGAATTGCTACATAGAATAACTTTTTATCTAATTGATAATTATATAAAACAGAAGAAATTTTAGCCATTTGCATCAAGCTCAAACTTCCTTCTTGCATGCGTGCTCCTCCAGAAGCACACACAATAATGACAGGTAGAGATCGATTAGTAGCATATTCGATCAAACGAGTAATTTTTTCACCTACTACGGATCCCATACTACCCCCCATAAACTGAAAATCCATAACGCCAATAGCTACGGGAATACCATTTAGTTGACCTATGCCTGTTTGAACAGCTTCAGTTAAACCTGTCTTTCTTTGATAAGAATCGATACGATCCATATAAGAATCAGAATCCAGTTCTTCTTCTGAAAAATCGATATGATCTCTATTAGAATCTGGTTCTTCATCAAATTCAACGGGTGAATCAAATTCAATGGGGTCGACAGATACCATATCTTCATCCATGGGATCCCAAGTTCCGGGATCAATCGAAAGTTCAATTCTATCTGAACTACTCATTTTCAAATGATATCCA